CAGACAAAGTAATTGAAGTTAACCCGGACAGAATAATGGAAGTCTCATGCATATATATTATTATTATGTGATAAAATGTGATAAATCACAAAATTGATAAATAAGATAATAATATAGGGATTACAAAATTGGATGGGAATTCTTTGAAATTCGAAAATATGGAACAATACTTATTTCGGATGAGCCAAGCCAATAAATCGGATGAACTGCAAAAATTCTGTATCATGAATTATGTAACGTGCACATCAACATCAATTATATGGCCACAAAAAAGAAAAAGTAACATCCAAAGATATGAAAAAAAAATGAAAATCTCAAAAAAATACTAAAGAATTGGGATCTATTCTATTTATGTAATCCATCTAAAATGACTTTTTACTATTCCTGCTCCACCTCTAAACTAGCTTAGACTAGACTTTTTGGTCTTTCGACCAACCAATTTAACCATATGGAAATATTCACATTTTTTAGATAGCAGAAAAAAGGGAAAAAAAATCCAATAAAATAATTCATCTATATATAGAGAGAGAGGATATACCTAAAAATGGATCTATTCTTTAAGTCTTTAAGCATCTAGGAAGAATATATCTATAGATACCTAAATAGATAAAATAAATATATATAATAATTTAGAGCACAAATGGGTATGTATCTATTCCCCCTATTTTTTTAAATAGGGGGAATAGATACTCATACAAATGAATCATATGCCAGGAACCAGATTTGAACTGGTGACACGAGGATTTTCAGTCCTCTGCTCTACCAACTGAGCTATCCCGACCACTCTTGACGCATCAGCCTCATTTTTATTTTAAAAGATTACTGGAGTATATGTCAATGAATCTATGTCAACTAAGTCCAAAAAGACAAAAAATACAATTTTGTAAGTAAGTTTTAGTAGTAGTAATTATATTATTATTATTTTGTATTGTTAATCACGCATATGAGGACGATTCCTTGCTCAAAAATAAGATATTTATTTGTATGTTTATAATTATTTATTTGTATGTTTATAATTAAATAATAAATTATACGTGTTTAACATTCACAAATAAATCAAAACTTATGACTTGTAATTAGGATAAGAAAAAGATAAAAATTCCAATTTATTTGTGAAAGAATAAACAGAATAAAACACATAACATAAATAATGAATTAAAAATAGAGAGGATATAGGAAAAAAATTAGAAAGTTAAACAGGTCCTTTGGGGATAGAGGGACTTGAACCCTCACGATTTCTAAAGTCGACGGATTTTCCTCTTACTATAAATTTCATTGTTGTCGGTATTGACATGTAGAATAGGACTCTATCTTTGTTCTCGTCTAATTGATCAGTTCCTCAAAGGATCTATCAGATTATGATGGAGTGAATGATTTGATCAATGAATATTTCGTCTTTTCTTCCACTTTATTAAACTTGGAATTGATTTACATCTTTCATTTTAAAATATTTTTCTCACAAACGGAGATTTGAAGTCTTCATTAATCAATTGAAATAGTATTTCAGTATATATATCCATAGGTTTATTTTTGATTCATTCCTAGAATTTTGATGGAAGGATTCCTTTCCTAATGCAAAAGGAAAAGTCGTCAACTCCATTTGTTAGAACAGCTTCCATTGAGTCTCTGCACCTATCCTTTTTGATTATAACTTTCTGTTTCTTTCTTTGTTTACGGAAAACAGGATTTGGCTCAGGATTACCCATTGTGAATTCCAGGGTTTCTCTGAATTTGAAAGTTCTCACTTGGTAAGTTTCCATACCAAGACTCAATCCAATTAAGTCCGTAGCGTCTACCTATTTCGCCATATCCCCCTTTTTTATTTGAAAAATGAAAATCTCATTCGAATACTTTTTTATTTATATTTTGAATTATGAACATTATGCCGGAACTTTTGAATTTATTAAATAGGGATTCTTATATTGAAAAATGTTTGTTCCTATTTTATTTTATTTTATTGATTTTATTTCATCTATATTGGATACCATTCTATTATTTGTATTTGGTTGAATCAGAAATGATTCTATTATGTATTTATTCGCAATTCAATATACACAGATATATACCACATATCTATCTATATTCTATGCCCTTACTTCTATTATGTTTTCATGCAATTTGTAATACTCGAATGGTCGATTCTTTATATATATTTCCGAATGAAAACGTGGGAATCTTTGATTATGATCTGAGTTTGAGTTAGTCTTTTCTATTTCTTTCATTTTAAAATTCAAATAAAAATTTATAAGAATATAATTCAAAAAAATTTAAATATCTAACAATAAAATATGTAATAATTAAATATCTTATAATTCTTTCTTAAGTAATTAAGTAATATTAATTACTGTTTACTTTAACTTAATTATTACATTAGTATAGTATAGATTATAGAATTCTAAATTCTAAAAATTAGAATATTCAATTTCGAATTCGAAATACTATTACTAAATACTATATACAAAATACTATTCTAATTATTATTATATTATATATAATATAT